CAGGATCCCAATTTTTTTTACTACCCGGAGCTTCGATACATTTCGAAATCGAGAGATGTCTACCGGGGGAGGTTCTATCAGACAACAATTAGCCAATCTAGATTTACGAATGATTATAGATTATTCATTGGTAGAATGGAAAGAATTGGAGGAAGAAGAATCCACAGGGAATGAATGGGAAGATCGAAAAGTTGGAAGAAGAAAAGATTTTTTGCTTAGACGCATGGAATTGGCTAAGCATTTTATTCGAACAAATATAGAACCAAAATGGATGGTTTTGTGTCTATTACCAGTTCTTCCTCCTGAGTTGAGACCAATCTATCATATAGATGAGGATAAACTAGTGACCTCGGATATTAATGAAATCTATAGAAGAATTATCTATCGGAATAATACTCTTACAGATCTATTAACAACAAGTATAGCTACGCCAGAAGAATTAATAATATCTCAGGAAAAATTGCTACAAGAAGCCGTGGATGCACTTCTTGATAATGGAATCTGCGGACAACCAATGAGGGATGATCATAATAGAATTTACAAGTCGCTTTCAGATGTAATTGAAGGCAAAGAAGGAAGAGTTCGCGAGACTCTGCTTGGTAAACGAGTCGATTATTCAGGGCGGTCAGTGATTGTCGTGGGCCCTTCACTTTCATTACATCGATGTGGATTGCCTCGCGAAATTGCAATAGAACTTTTCCAGGCATTTGTAATTCGTGACCTAATTAGAAAACGTCTTGCTTCGAACATAGGAGTTGCTAAGAGTCAAATTCGGAAAAAAAAACCTATTGTATGGGAAATACTTCAGGAAATTCTGGATGACCATCCTGTATTGCTGAATAGAGCGCCTACTCTGCATAGATTAGGCATACAGGCATTCCTCCCCGTTTTAGTGGAGGGGCGTGCTATTTGTTTACATCCATTAGTTTGTAAGGGCTTCAATGCAGACTTTGACGGGGATCAAATGGCTGTTCATGTGCCTTTATCTTTAGAGGCTCAAGCAGAGGCACGTTTACTTATGTTTTCTCATATGAATCTTTTGTCTCCAACTATTGGAGATCCCATTTCTGCACCAACTCAAGATATGCTTAGTGGACTCTATGTCTTAACGAGTGGAAATCGTCGGGGTATTTGTGTAAATAGGTATAATCCATGTAATTGTAGAAACTATCAAAATGAAGATAAGAACTATAAGTATACAAAAAAAAAAGAACCCTTTTTTTGTAATGCCTATGATGCAATTGGAGCTTATCGGCAAAAACGAATCAATTTAGGTAGTCCTTTGTGGCTGCGGTGGCGACTAGATCAACGTGTTATTGCTGCAAGAGAAGCTCCTATCGAAATTCACTATGAATCTTTGGGGACCTATTATGAGATTTATGGACACTATCTAATAGTAAGAAGTATAAAAAAAGAAATTCTTTATATATATATTCGAACCACTCTTGGTCATATTTCTCTTTATCGAGAAATAGAAGAAGCCATACAGGGGTTTTGGCAGGGCTATTATAATTCTATGCTACCAGCGGGAATTCGAGTCTCGCCGGGTTAACTAGGACTAGAATTGCGGAATTTATACGTGAATCAATATCTAGAAAAGGAAGTTTTCCAATCACTGACTCAAACCCATTGTCAAATTCTACTCAGCGCAACGCAATATGGAGGTACTGATGGCAGAACGGCCCACTCAGGTCTTTCACAATAAAGTGATAGACGGAACTGCCATGAAACGACTTATTAGTCGATTTATTGATCACTATGGAATAGGATATACATCACATATCCTGGATCAAGTAAAGACTCTGGGTTTCCGACAAGCTACCGCCGCATCCATTTCATTAGGAATTGATGATCTTTTAACAATACCTTCTAAAAGATGGCTCGTTCAAGACGCTGAACAACAAAGTTTTATTTTGGAAAAACACCATCATTATGGGAATGTACACGCGGTAGAAAAATTACGTCAATCGATCGAGATATGGTATGCCACAAGTGAATATTTGCGACAAGAAATGACTCCTAATTTTCGGATGACCGATCCTTTTAATCCAGTCCATATAATGTCTTTTTCGGGAGCCAGAGGAAATGCATCTCAGGTACATCAATTAGTAGGTATGAGAGGATTAATGTCGGATCCCCAAGGACAAATGATTGATTTACCCATTCAAAGCAATTTACGAGAAGGACTCTCTTTAACAGAATATATTATTTCTTGCTACGGAGCCCGTAAAGGAGTTGTGGATACCGCTATCCGAACATCAGATGCAGGATATCTCACGCGCAGACTTGTTGAAGTAGTGCAACACATTGTTGTACGTCGAACAGATTGTGGCACCGTTCGAGGTATTTCTGTAAGTCCTCGAAATGGAATGATGGCGGACAGGATTTTGATCCAAACATTAATTGGCCGTGTATTAGCAGATGATATATATATAGGTTCGCGATGCATTGCTACTAGAAATCAAGATATTGGGGTTGGACTTGTCAATAGATTCATAACTTTTAGAGCAAAACCAATCTCTATTCGAACCCCCTTTACTTGTAGGAGTACATCTTGGATTTGTCAATTATGTTATGGCCGGAGTCCAGCTCATGACGACCTGGTCGAATTGGGAGAAGCTGTAGGTATTATTGCAGGTCAATCTATTGGAGAACCGGGCACTCAATTAACATTAAGAACTTTTCATACTGGCGGAGTATTCACAGGGGGTACTGCAGAACATGTGCGAGCCCCTTCTAATGGAAAAATAAAATTCAATGAAGATTTGGTTCATCCGACACGTACACGTCATGGACATCCTGCTTTTCTATGTTCTATAGACTTGTATGTAACTATTGAGAGTGAAGATATTATACACAATGTGTGTATTCCGCCCAAAAGTTTTCTTTTAGTTCAAAACGATCAATATGTAGAATCAGAACAAGTCATTGCTGAGATTCGCGCGAGAACATCCACTTTGAATTTGAAAGAGAAGGTTCGAAAACATATTTATTCTGACTCAGAGGGCGAAATGCACTGGAATACCGATGTGTACCATGCACCTGAATTTACATATGGTAATATTCATCTCTTACCAAAAACAAGTCATTTATGGATATTATTAGGGGAGCCCTGGAGATCTAGTCTAGGCCCCTGTTCGATCCACAAGGATCAAGATCAAATGAACGCTTATTCTCTTTCTGTTAAGCGAAGATATATTTCTAACCCCTCAGTAACTAATAATCAAGTGAGACACAAATTTTTTAGTTCGTATTTTTCTGGTAAAAATCAAAAAGGAGATAGGATTCCTGATTATTCAGAACTTAATCGAATGACATGTACTGGTCATTGTAATCTCAGATATCCGGGCATTCTCGACGGGAATTCTGATTTATTGGCAAAGAGGCGAAGAAATAGAGTCATCATCCCACTCGACTCGATTCAAGAAGGCGAGAACCAACTAATACCTTCTTCAGGTATCTCAATTGAAATCCCCAGAAATGGTATTCTCCGTAGAAATAGTATTCTTGCTTATTTCGATGATCCTCGATATATAAGAAAGAGCTCGGGACTTACTAAATATGAGACTAGAGAACTGAATTCAATCGTCAACGAAGAGGATTTGATTGAGTATCGAGGAGTCAAGGTATTTTGGCCAAAATACCAAAAGGAAGTCAATCCATTTTTTTTTATTCCCGTGGAAGTCCACATTTTGGCCGAATCTTCTTCCATAATGGTACGGCACAATAGTATTATTGGGGTAGATACACAAATCACTTTAAATAGAAGAAGTCGGGTAGGCGGATTGGTCCGAGTGAAGAAAAAAGCAGAAAAAATTAAACTGATAATCTTTTCTGGAGATATCCATTTTCCTGGAAAGACAAATAAGGCATTCCGATTGATACCACCAGGAGGGGGAAAACAAAATTCCAAAGAATACAAAAAATTGAAAAATTGGCTCTATATCCAACGAATAAAACTTTCCAGGTATGAAAAAAAGTATTTTGTTTTGGTTCAACCTGTAGTCCCATATAAAAAAACGGATGGTATAAATTTAGGAAGACTTTTCCCGGCGGATCTCTTGCAGGAAAGTGATAATCTACAACTTCGAGTTGTCAATTATATCCTTTATTACGACCCAATTCTTGAAATTTGGGACACAGGTATTCAATTAGTTCGGACTTGTTTAGTGTTGAATTGGGACCAAGACAAAAAGATCGAAAAGGCCTGCGCTTCCTTTGTTGAAATAAGGACAAATGGTTTGATTAGAGATTTTCTAAGAATCGACTTAGCGAAGCCACCTATTTCATATACCGGAAAAAGGAACGATCTGCCGGGTTCAGGATTGATCTCTGAGAATGGATCAGATCGCGCTAATGTCGATCCGTTTTCTTCCATTTATTCCTATTCCAAGGCAAGGATTCAAGAATCCCTTAATCCAAATCAAGGAACTATTCATACATTGTTGAATCAAAATAAGGAATCTCAATCTTTGATAATTTTGTCATCATCCAATTGTTCTCGAATAGGCCCATTCAACGATGTAAAATCTCCCAATGTGATAAAAGAATCAATCAAAAAGGACCCCCTAATTCCAATTAGGAATTCGTTGGGCCCCTTAGGAACAGGCTTTCCAATTTATAATTTCGATTTCTTTTCCCATTTAATAACCCATAATCAGATCTTGGTAACTAACTATTTGCAACTTGACAATTTTAAACAGATTTTTCAAATACTTAAATATTATTTACTGGATGAAAATGGTAAAATTTATAATCCCTATTCATGCAGTAATATCATTTTGAATCCATTCAAATTGAATTGGTATTTTCTCCATTACAATTATTGTGAAGAGACATCTACAATCCTTAGTCTTGGGCAGTTTCTTTGTGAAAATGTATGTATAGCCAAAAAAGGACCGCATTTAAAATCAGGTCAAGTTCTAATTCTTCAAGTTGACTCTGTGGTAATACGATCAGCTAAGCCTTATTTGGCTACTCCAGGAGCAACTGTTCATGGA